TGCCAACCCAAGATATGCTTATTGGTCTATACATATTAACGAGCGGGAATCGTCGAGGTATTTGTACAAATAGGTATAATCGATGGAATCGCAGAAACTATCAAAAAGAAAGAATTTATGATAATAACTGGAAAAAAAAAGAACCCTTTTTTTGTAATTCGTATGATGCAATTGGAGCTTATCGACAGAAAAGAATCCATTTAAATAGTCCTTTGTGGCTTCGATGGCGACTAGATCAACGCGTTATTGCTTCAAGAGAAGTTCCCATCGAAGTTCACTATGAATCTTTGGGTACCTATTATGAGATTTATGAGCACTATTTAATAGTAAGAAGTGTAAAAAAAGAAATTTTTTGTATATATATTCGAACAACCGTCGGTCATATTTCTCTTTTTCGAGAAATTGAAGAAGCTATACAAGGATTTTGTCGAGCCTGCTCATATGGTATCTAATCATATGTAAGTTACGTAATTCTGTAACGCCGGTGTGAATTTGAGTCCCTCCAGTTCAACTGGGATTCTAAATTCCTGAATTTCTATGCGAATTAAGATCGAGAAAAGGAAGTTTTCCAATCATTGACTCAAACTCATTGTCGAATCCCACTCAGCAGAATATGGAGGTACTTATGGCAGAACGAGTCAATCTAGTCTTTCACAATAAAGTAATAGATGGAACTGCCATTAAAAGACTTATTAGCAGATTAATAGATCACTTCGGAATGGCATATACATCACACATTCTGGATCAAGTAAAGACTCTGGGTTTCCAGCAAGCCACTGCTACATCCATTTCATTAGGGATTGATGATCTTTTAACGATACCCTCTAAAGGATGGTTAGTGCAAGATGCTGAACAACAAAGTTTGACTTTGGAAAAACACCATCATTATGGGAATGTACACGCAGTAGAAAAATTACGCCAATCTATTGAGGTATGGTATGCTACAAGTGAATATTTGCGACAAGAAATGAATCCTAATTTTAAGATGACCGACCCCTTTAATCCAGTCCATATAATGTCTTTTTCAGGAGCTAGAGGAAATGCATCTCAAGTACACCAATTAGTAGGTATGAGAGGATTAATGTCGGATCCTCAAGGACAAATGATTGATTTACCCATTCAAAGCAATTTACGCGAAGGACTGTCGTTAACAGAATATATCATTTCTTGCTACGGAGCGCGCAAAGGAGTTGTGGATACTGCTGTTCGAACATCAGATGCTGGATATCTTACGCGTAGACTTGTTGAAGTAGTTCAACACATTGTTGTACGTAGAACAGATTGTGGTACCATCCGAGGAGTTTCTGTGATTCCTCGAAATGGGATGATGCCGGAACGAATTTTTATTCAAACATTAATTGGTCGCGTATTGGCGGATGATATATATATGGGTTCACGATGCATTGCCATTCGAAATCAAGATATTGGAATTGGACTTGTCAATCGATTCATAACTTTTCGAACACAACCAATATCTATTCGAACCCCCTTTACTTGTAGGAGTCCGTCTTGGATCTGTCGATTATGTTATGGTAGGAGTCCTACTCATGGTGACCTGGTCGAATTGGGAGAAGCCGTAGGTATTATTGCGGGTCAATCTATTGGAGAACCAGGGACTCAACTAACATTAAGAACTTTTCATACGGGTGGAGTGTTCACAGGAGGTACTGCAGGACATGTACGAGCCCCCTCTAATGGAAAAATAAAATTCAATGAGGATTTGGTTCATCCTACACGTACGCGTCATGGGCATCCTGCCTTTCTATGTTCTATAGACTTGAATGTAACTATTGAGAGTGAAGATATTATACATAACGTGACTATTCCACAAAAAAGTTTTCTATTGGTTCAAAATAATCAATATGTAGAATCAGAACAAGTGATTGCTGAGATTCGCGCGGGAACATACACTTTAAATTTTAAAGAAAGGGTTCGAAAACATATTTATTCTGACTCAGAGGGAGAAATGCACTGGAGTACCGATGTGTATCATGCGCCTGAATTTACATATAGCAATGTCCATCTTTTACCAAAAACAAGTCATTTATGGATATTATCAGGAGGTTTGTGCAAATTCAACGGAGTCCCGTTTTCACTCTACAAGGATCAAGACCAAATGAATCTTGAGCCTCTTTTTGTCAAACAAGGATCTCTTTCTAATCTCTCAGTGAATAATGATAAAATCAGATACAAATTATGTAGTTCTTATTTTTCTGGTAAAAAAAAAGAAGATGGGAGTCCTGATTATTCAGAAATTAATCGAATCATATATACGGGTCATTGTAATCTCATATATCCCACTATCCTCCAAGATAATTCTGATTTATTGGCAAAAAGGCGAAGAAATAGATTTGTCATTCCATTCCAATCGATTCAAGAACGAGAGACAGAACAAATGCCCCATTCGGGTATATCCATTGAACTACCCATAAAGGGTATTTTCCGTAGAAATAGTATTCTTGCTTATTTCGACGATCCAAAATACAGAAGAAAGAGTTCGGGAATTACTAAATATGGGACTATAGGGATGCATTCAATGGTTAAAAAAGAGGATTTGATTGAGTATCGAGGAATCAAAGAATTTAAGCAAAAATACCAAAAAATAGATCGATTTTTTTTCATTCCCGAAGAAGTACATATTTTACCTGAATCTTGTTCGATAATGGTACGGAACAATAGTTTGATTGGAGTAGATACACAAATTACTTTAAATATAAGAAGCCTAGTGGGCGGATTAGTCCGAGTGGAGAGAAAAAAAAAAAAGATTGAACTCAAAATCTTTTCGGGAGATATCCATTTTCCTGGAGAAACAGATAAGATATCCCGACACAGTGGCATCTTGATACCACCAGGAACAGGAAAAACAAATTCTAAGGAATCAAAAAAATTGAAAAATTGGATTTATGTCCAAAGGATCACATCTACTAAGAAAAAAAATTTTGTTTTAGTTCGACCTGTAGTGACATATGAAATTGGGGACGGTATAAATTTAACAACACTCTTCCCCCCGAATTTGTTCCAAGAAAAGGATAATATGCAACTTCGAGTTATCAATTATATTGTTTACGGAAATGGAAACCCAATTCGGGGAATTTCTGACACAAGTATTCAATTAGTTCGAACTTGTTTAATTTTGAATTGGGACGAAGAAGAAAAAAGTTCTTCGATGCAAGAGGCTCATGCTTCCTTTGTTGAAGTAAGTACAAAAGGTCTGATTCGAGATTTTCTAAGAATTGACTTAGCGAAATCCCATATTGTGTATCTCAGAAAAAGGAATGATCTTTCAGACTCTGGATTGATCTTTGATAATGTGTTAGATCACACCCATAGCAATCCTTTTTATTCCATTTATTCCAAGACAAAGATTCAACAATCACCTAACCAAAATCGAGGAACTGTTCGCACTCTGTTAAATAACAATAAGGAATGCCCTTCTTTGATAATTTTGTCATTATCTAATTGTTTTCAATTGGGTCCATTCAACGATGCAAAATATGACAATGTGAAAAAAGAATCAATTAAAAAGGATCCTATAATTCAAATTAGGAATTCGCTCGGTCCTTTAGGAACAGTCCTGCAAATCGCGAATTTTTATTCATTTTACGATTTACTAACTCATAATCAGGTTTTAGTACCTAAATATTTTCAAATTAAAAATTTAAAACATACTTTTAAAGTACTTAAATATTATTTAATGGATGAAAATGGGAGGATTTATAATCCCGACCCATGCAGTAACATCATTTTGAATTCATTCAATTTGAATTGGTATTTTCTCCCTCACAAAAATGATCATAATTATTGTGAAGAAAGATCTACAATAATAAGTCTTGGACAGTTTATTTGTGAAAATATATGTATAGCCAAAAAAGGACCACACCTAAAATCGGGTCAAGTTTTGATTGTTCAACTTGACTCTGTAGTAATAAGGTCTGCTAAGCCTTATTTAGCTACTCCAGGAGCAACTGTTCATGGGCATTATGGAGAAATCCTTTACAAAGGAGATACGTTAGTTACCTTTATATATGAAAAATCGAGATCCGGCGATATAACGCAGGGTCTTCCAAAAGTCGAACAAGTATTAGAAGTGCGTTCAATTGATTCAATATCAATGAACCTAGAAAAAAGAGTCGAGGGTTGGAACGAACATATAACAAGAATTCTTGGAATTCCTTGGGGATTCTTGATTGGTGCTGAGCTAACTATAGTGCAAAGTCGTATATCTTTGGTTAATAAGATCCAAAAGGTTTATCGATCCCAGGGGGTGCAAATCCATAATAGGCACATAGAAATTATTGTACGCCAAATAACATCAAAAGTCTTAGTTTCAGAGGATGGAATGTCTAATGTTTTTTTACCTGGCGAATTAATTGGATTGTTGCGAGCGGAACGAACAGGGCGCGCTTTGGAAGAATCGATCTGTTACAGGGCTATCCTATTGGGAATAACAAGAACATCTTTGAATACTCAAAGTTTCATATCTGAAGCGAGTTTTCAAGAAACTGCTCGAGTTTTAGCCAAAGCTGCTCTCCGGGGTCGGATCGATTGGTTGAAAGGCCTAAAAGAGAACGTTGTTATAGGAGGGATGATACCCGTTGGTACTGGATTCAAGGGATTAGTCCACCGTTCAAGACAACATAAGAGTATTCCTTTGGAAATCAAAAATAAGAATTTTTTTGAGGGTAAAATCAAAGATATTTTGTTACACCACAGAGAATTATTTTGTTCTTGCATTTCAAAGAAAGAATTTCCATGATACACCAGAACAATTATTTAGAGGATTTAATAATTCCTAAAAGTGGCTTCATACTTTTTTTATTAATAAAATCATACTTTTTATTAATAAATTAATATAAAAAAATTCTCTAGGTCGTTTTGAGGCTGTCCTGAAAACAAAGAAAATAACAAATAGAGGGTAGCGATTTTGATCGTATATCGACAGACACGGCCAATCTCCGGTAGAAAAAAAAAAAAAGGTTCCATCGGAACAATTATTTCGTTCAAGGCACCTCGCCGCTTTTTTTTTTGAAAAAAAAAAGAGGAAATGTGGGGAGAAATGACAAGAAGATATTGGAACATCCATTTAGAAGAGATGATGGAAGCAGGAGTTCATTTTGGTCATGGTACTAGGAAATGGAACCCTAGGATGGCACCTTATATTTCTGCAAAGCGTAAAGGTATTCATATTACAAATCTTACTAAAACTGCTCGTTTTTTATCTGAAGCTTGTGATTTAGTTTTTGATGCAGCAAGTCGGGGAAAACAGTTTTTAATTGTTGGTACCAAAAATAAAGCAGCTGATTTAGTAGCACGGGCTGCAATAAAGGCTAGGTGTCATTATGTTAATAAAAAGTGGCTCGGTGGTATGTTAACGAATTGGTCTACTACAGAAACGAGACTTCATAAGTTCAGGGATTTGAGAACGGAACAAAAGACGGGGAAACTCAACCGTCTTCCAAAAAGAGACGCAGCCATCTTGAAGAGAGAATTATCTCACTTGCAAACATATCTGGGCGGGATAAAATATATGACAGGCTTGCCCGATATTGTAATTATTGTTGATCAGCAAGAACAATATACGGCTCTTCGAGAATGTATCACTTCGGGAATTCCAACAATTTGTTTAATTGATACAAACTGTGACCCCGATCTTGCAGATATTTCGATTCCAGCAAATGATGATGCTATAGCTTCAATTCGATTAATTCTTAACAAATTAGTATTCGCAATTTGTGAGGGTCGTTCTAGCTATATACGAAATCCTTGATTAATAATAAGATAAATAAAGATTAATAATAAGATAAAAAAATTCTTTTTTGAACTCCATAAATTTATGGAATCGGTTACTACTCTTGAATCGCATAAAAGAGATAAAAATGAATCGCATAAAAGAGATAAAAATTACTGGGGATATTTTGTGATTAGTTAGTATCCAAAATAGAAAATTTAACTAATCAAGTGGAAAAGGAGATGGTTGAATCAAAATAATTCTCTTTCAAGTTCTATTTATGTAGAGGGCAAAATGAATGTTCTATCATATTCCACCAACACACTAAAAGGGTTATACGATATATCTGGTGTGGAAGTAGGCCAACATTTCTATTGGCAAATAGGAGGTTTTCAAGTCCATGGCCAAGTACTTATAACTTCTTGGGTTGTTATTGCTATCTTATTAGGTTCTGCTAGTATAGCTGTTCGGAATCCACAAACCATTCCAAATGATGGTCAGAATTTCTTCGAATATGTCCTTGAATTCATTCGAGACGTTAGCAAAACCCAGATTGGAGAAGAATATGGTCCATGGGTTCCTTTTATTGGAACTATGTTTCTATTTATTTTTGTTTCTAATTGGTCAGGAGCTCTTTTACCATGGAAAATCATACAGTTACCTCATGGGGAATTAGCTGCACCCACGAATGATATAAATACTACCGTCGCTTTAGCTTTACTCACGTCAGTAGCCTATTTCTATGCGGGTCTTAGCAAAAAAGGATTAAGTTATTTCAGTAAATATATACAACCAACTCCCATCCTTTTACCCATTAACATCTTAGAAGATTTCACAAAACCTTTATCACTTAGTTTTCGACTTTTCGGAAATATATTAGCCGATGAATTAGTAGTTGTTGTTCTTGTTTCTTTAGTACCTTTAGTGGTTCCTATACCTGTCATGTTCCTTGGATTATTTACGAGTGGTATTCAAGCTCTTATTTTTGCAACCTTAGCCGCGGCTTATATAGGCGAATCAATGGAGGGTCATCATTGACGAGTTTTCAAAATAGTCGTTTTTTAGCTTAGGCCAAGATAATCCATATGTGACTCAAGATAGTCGAGTTAGGCAATATAAAATATAAAAATATGTGATGTACATATAGGATCTACAGTAATGGGTACGCTATTTAGGAAATTGTAAAAAAAAAAAAAAGAGATAAGGATCCTTTTTTAAAAATGGAATTTATATAATATCCATCTCTAATCAAATCAATATTTTCTAATTAATATTTAAAAATTAATATTTTTTAATATTTTCTTTTGTTCAATTGAACAAAAGAAAATATTATAGGAATAAATAATAAAAAAAAAAAAAAAAAATATTAATCAAAAATAGAATGAACTTTTTAATCACTCAAATACTGATATTTCTATGCAATAATTTAGCCTAACGAATTCATACACGTGGATTGTATACATGTGGGATAATGATGAAAAGAAGAATAAGAATGAGGGTTAGTAAGGGTGGGTAAAAAGGGGGGTATTTTGAATCTAATGGCTAGAATCCATCTCTTGCACCTTTCAAAACTGATTCTAGAACCCGATTGAATCTAAGATAGGAATAGTTGGTTTACGTTATGGAAGAAAGACATGTATATATGATATTAGATATTGACTAGTTATATATGATCTAAAGATAACGCCCTACTAACTACTATGGATTTGATTTAGATGGGGATTCAAATAGAAGAAGTCTTTTACTTTGTAACTGTGAATTGAATGAATAAAAAGATGAAATCAATAAAAAGAACAATTCAACTAATGGTTCAGAACAAAGAAATGTAAGAACAAAAAAAAGTCGTATGGATTCACAAAAATCCCGTCGATAGAAACTAAAAAAAGCTATATAAAAAGGAAAGAGCTATATAAACTATATATAAGAGCTATCCATATAAACTATATAAGCTATATAATATAAGCTATATATAAGTAGTTCTGATAATTCTATTAGTCCATTACTGTAATTGGCAGTTGGTTATTTCGTCTGAATGAATCTTAGTGATGGAATAATTAAATCATAATTACTTGGATGATTATATTTGTATCATTAACCATTTTTTTTTTATTTTTGTATGAGGAACTTATCATGAATCCACTGATTTCTGCCGCTTCCGTTATTGCTGCTGGATTAGCTGTCGGGCTTGCTTCTATTGGACCTGGAGTTGGTCAAGGTACTGCTGCGGGCCAGGCTGTAGAAGGTATCGCAAGACAGCCTGAGGCAGAGGGAAAAATACGAGGTACTTTATTGCTTAGTCTAGCTTTTATGGAAGCGTTAACAATTTATGGATTGGTTGTAGCGTTAGCGCTTTTATTTGCGAATCCCTTTGTATAATCCTAAAAATATTAAATTAAATAAATATAAAAAAAACATATTTTTTTTTCTTCCGGGGACTTACTTTTTCGAATTCTATCAATATTTCTCTTTTACAATTACTTATTCGTTGAGACACTAACCCCTGGGAAGGACAGATTTGAGGATGAGGAATTAGCATACCGATTCGCTTTCTTCCTTCCCGTTCTTATCAAAGGAACCCCCTCTTTTTTTAGTTTTTCAGGGGTGTTACAACAAATCAAGTATTCCGTAATTGATTGACATGAAAACTGTCCCAGATTCAAATAAGTATTATTCTTATTAGTTATTCAAATTGAAAAAAAAAAAATAGTGAAATTAAGAAAAAATAAAAATAATAAAAATATTTAAATAGAAATATGTAGAACAAATAGAAAAAAAAATCTTTAAGTGATACAAAAAGAACTCTATTTGATTTTTTATTTATTTTATCTATAAAAGGAGATTGTATGAAAAATTTAACCGATTCTTTCGTTTCCTTGGGTCACTGGCCATCCGCCGGGAGTTTCGGGTTTAATACCGATATTTTAGCAACAAATCCAATAAATCTAAGTGTGGTCCTTGGTGTATTGATCTTTTTTGGAAAGGGAGTGTGTGCGAGTTGTTTATTTCAAGAATAGGCTGGACCCAACCAGCTGCACTTTTTTTTTCATGTTAACTAGCACAAAATAAAAAGTGCATGATCCCGCGAATTCCTTCTGAATAAATTAAGTTAATTAATAAATTAATAAATCATATTTAAGAACCATAGCTTTTCGTGATTCATTGGTAAATACATTTTGATTCTCTATTAACCAATAATGTGGGACCGTTAATATGGTTAAAGCTAAAGAAAGCAGTTGAAGTCCAAACAAACGTAGCAATGTAGCATGGTATTCTTTCTACTACATATGTTAAATATATGTTAAATTAGTTAATTTAATGCAGAAATAGTTTCAAATAGTTTCAATTTTTTTTTAGATATAGAACACTCATGTCGATAAAATTATTTGAAACATTTATTATTCGAAACAAAAAAAGAGTAATCTTTTTTTATCCAATGCTGAATCGGCGACCTATGTAATGTATAAAGTAAGAAGAATTCTTTGGATTTGAAAAAAAAAAAACAACTTTGCTGACAATTCTATATTTTTTGTTTGGTCAGAAGAGTCCTCAAAATATTCCTGGATTAGGGATCAATTTGGATATTTTTCTTTTTAAATAGGAATAGAGGAAAGAGGATAGGCTCATTGCATTACATTCAAAAAAAAAATGATATGGAAATTTGACAGTAGAAGTAATTGAGCGTGAGAGCCAAATGAATCGAAAGATTCATGTTTGGTTCGGGAAGAGATTATGTAAGTTTGATAATCTACTTTCATTAAACGATTTATTAGATAATCGAAAACAGAGAATCTTGAATACTATTCGAAATTCAGAAGAATTACGTGGGGGGGCGATTGAACAGCTGGAAAAGGCTCGGGCTCGTTTACGGAAAGTGGAAATCGAAGCAGAACAGTTTCGAGTGAATGGGTACTCTGAGATAGAACAAGAAAAGTTGAATTTGATTAATTCAACTTATAAGACCTTGGAGCAATTAGAAAATTATAAAAATGAAACCATTCATTTTGAACAACAAAGGGCAATTACTCAAGTCCGACAACGGATTTTCCAACAAGCCTTACAAGGGGCTTTAGGAACTTTGAATAGTTGTTTGAACAATGAGTTACATTTACGTACCATCAGTGCTAATATTGGAATGTTTGGGGCGATGAATGAAAGAAATAACTGATTAGTACTTCTACTGTAGGCATTATTTAAAAAAAAAAAAAAAATAATAATAATAATTAAGAAATACTCATGGTAACCATTAGAGCCGACGAAATTAGTAATATTATC